AGTAAATAAATCCGAAACATATAAAATGCGGTTAATCCCGCTGTTGAACAAGCTATTATTGCAAAAATTGGCGAAAATAACAAACTATCATTCAGAATTTCATCTTTAGACCAAAAACAAGCAAGGGGAGGAATACCACAAAGAGAAAGTGTTCCTATTAAAAAGGCAGTTTTTGTAATTGGCACATGTTTTGTCAAACCACCCATAAGAATCATATTCTGACTTTTATCGGGAGAATATCCAACTATAGCTTCCATTGAATGAATAATGGATCCAGATCCTAAAAACAACAGAGCTTTCGAATACGCATGAGTAATCAAATGAAATAAAGCGGATCGATAAGACCCCATACCTAGAGCTAACATCATATAACCCAGTTGAGACATTGTAGAATAAGCTAAACCTCTCTTAATGTCTTTTTGAGCAAGAGCTAAAGTGGCTCCTAAGAGTACTGTTATTATACCTATCAAAGATATTATATACATTATAGAAGGGATAACTATAAAAAGAGGAAGAAGACGAGCTACAAGAAAAATTCCTGCCGCTACCATAGTAGCAGCATGTATAAGAGCTGAAATAGGAGTAGGGCCCTCCATGGCATCAGGTAACCATACATGAAGAGGAAATTGTGCGGATTTAGCAATAGGACCCACAAATAATAGAAATGCACACAAAGTAAGGAATAAGAGATTTACTCTATTATTTAAAATTAAATTATTAACTATTTCGAACAAATCCTGAAATTCAAAACTGCCAGTTATCCAATAAAGACCCAAAATTCCTAATAATAAACCAAAATCCCCTACACGATTGGTTACAAAAGCTTTTTGACAAGCATTCGCTGCAATGGGTCGTGTGAACCAAAAACCGATTAATAAATACGAACACATTCCAACTAATTCCCAAAAAAAATAAACTTGGATCAAATTAGAACTAGTAACTAATCCTAACATTGAAGTATTAAAAAAACCCATATAAGCAAAAAACCTCAGATATCCTTGATCATGAGCCATATAATTGTCACTATAAATAAGAACCAAAATTCCAACAGTTGTAATTAATATTAACATAATAGAAGTAAGTGGATCAATAAAGTAACCGAACTCAAAAGAAAATTCATTATTTATGGTCCAAGACCATAGATTTTGATGAATGCAACTTAGAAAAATTTGTTGAATAGATAGATAGAATGAAAAGATCATAACTATACTTAACAGAAAAATACTCAGAAAAGTCCACATACGTCGAAGGCTTTTTGTTACTGTCGGAAAAAGTAGAAGTCCAACTCCTAGTAAAATAGGTACTGGAAGTGGAATGAAAGGGATGATCCATGAATATTGATATGTATGTTCCATAAAATAAAAAATCCTTTTTATTTTATTATTAAATTTATTATTTCTTATTCACTGGTTTGGCTATATATATATATATATATATTTTTTTTCAAAGGAGACAATAAAAAAGCACGCGATTTCAAACCTAACTAGAAATTTTTTTCGAATTAGTATAATCCTTCATAAATCTTTCAAAAGAAATAGATATTCAAATCAAAAAACTATAAGTTATTAAATAATATTACTAGGTTACTCTCAAAAAAATTATTTGTCTTTTTTTTATTACTACGTAAATAAAATTTTAATTTTATGCAGATACCTAAAAAGTGAATTATAATTCCGTATATACAATAATTTATATACATATATTAAGAATAGAACAAAGATTTACACGAGAAAAAAAGACTTAATATTAATTATATCATAAAAAAACTTTAACTAAAAAAAGTTATTTGAGTTTTATTATTTAAAATTATTAAGGAATTAATTTGAATTTTGGAATTTAGTGATTGTTTTACAGTACACTAAGTGAGCTTTTTTTTTTTTGCAAGAAATTTGATTATAATCAAATTTTTTTTTGATAATATAATCTATTAGTATAAAGAGTATAAATTGAATTAAATGGGCGCTCTCGTACGAGATTTCAAACGCTTGAATGTCTTTTTTGTTTTGAAAATAATAGATAATAAAATTTGAAAGAAAAAAATAACGTTATATGGAGATGGAGTATGAAAGAATAGAATAATAAATGTCTTTGACATCCAATTATACCGCTGAAAAAGTTTTTTCATTTTTGAATGGCAGTTCCAAAAAAACGTACTTCTATCTCGAAAAAGCGTATTCGTAAAAACATTTGGAAAAGGAAGGGGTATTCGACATCGTTGAAAGCTTTTTCGTTAGGAAAATCGCTTTCTACAGGTAATTCCAAAAGTTTTTTTGTACAACAAAATAAATAAAAAATACTAGAATAATTCGAATTATCCTAACTTAAAAACTAATTTTTTTAGAATACATAAAAAAAAAAAAAGGAAAAAAAAAAGAATATATAGATAAATAGATAAAAAAGAAAGGTTCAACAAATTTTTTTTCGGGGGGGGTTCTGATTTCCCCCATCACTAACTTGACACAATAATAAAGAAAGAAATATCTTGTATTTCCTCGTTAAGAGGAAATACAAGATATTTAAGCGAAATCAATAGATTCTTGAAATTAATTTAAGTGAAAAATTTGTCACTTTATACCTTTATGTTATTGCTCTGAATTTTTCTAGTCTTTACTTTGAATTAAAGTTATAAAAACATCTATCCACAATAAGTGAATATTATTTAATAATATATCATATATTAAGTGATCAAAAAATCTTATGTTTGTACAATATAAAAAGATACATCAAAAGAGATATTTTGATAATTTTTTTTTATTTCGCTTGAACAATTAGGCAAATCTTATTTTATTTTAAATTTCTAAGAATTTTCAAAAAGTTTTCATTAAGTTTTCATTTTTAGAAAAAGCATTTTTTAATTAATGAAACTTATAAATTTAATATTAATGGAATTTCTAAATTTCATTTCGTGTTTTGTCTTTGAGTTCAAGTCCCAATTACTTGAATTTAGTTACATTTTTCTTAGTTCCATTTTTCATTATATTCTAGAAAAAAAATCTAAAGTACAAAAAGTTAATGAAAAAAATTTCAAATAACTAAGATAAAAAAAAATCTTAATTTAATTAAAACCCCAAATACCTCTTTAAACAAATTTTGATTCATGAAATCAATTGTAAATTGCATTAAATGGGTTTCTTTATTTAAATTTTCGTCTCGACGATTGAATAAAAACTTGTTAGTATTGTTTTGAACAAGTTGCCGCTATGGTGAAATTGGTAGACACGCTGCTCTTAGGAAGCAGTGCTAGAGCATCTCGGTTCGAGTCCGAGTAGCGGCATAAGATCGTATAAAAGAGATATTATAAGTTTTATAATCAAATTAATACCCAACTTTTTTTTATAAAATCGGGTAAAACCTAGTATTAATTTATTAATTTTTAACAAATTTTTTATGATTTTTTCAATTCTAGAGCATATATTAACTCATATATCTTTTTCGGTCGTGTCAATTGTACTGACAATTTATTTTTTCACTTTTTTAGTTAATTTAGATGAAATCATAGGATTTTTTGATTCATCAGATAAAGGAATCGTAATTACGTTTTTTGGTATAACAGGATTATTATTCACCCGTTGGATTTATTCAGGACATTTTCCATTAAGTAATTTATATGAATCGTTAATTTTTCTTTCATGGGCTTTTTCAATTATTCATATGGTTTCCTATTTTAATAAAAAAAAAAAAAATTACTTAAACGCAATAACTGCGCCAAGTGCTATTTTTATTCAGGGTTTTGCTACTTCAGGTCTTTTAAACAAAATGCCTCAGTCTGCAATATTAGTACCAGCTCTCCAGTCCCAGTGGTTAATGATGCATGTAAGTATGATGATATTAGGCTATGGCGCTTTGTTATGCGGATCATTATTATCAATAGCTCTTCTAGTTATTACATTTCGCAAAGTCGTACCTACTTTTTGGAACGAGAATATTAAAACAAAAAATTTATTAAATGAATTATTTTATTTTGATGTACTTTACTACATAAACGAAAGAAATTCTATTTTATTACAACAAAACAGTAATTTTAGTTTTTCTAAAAATTATTATAGGTATCAATTGATTGAACAATTAGATTTTTGGAGTTTTCGTATTATTAGTCTTGGATTTATCTTTTTAACCGTCGGCATTCTTTCAGGAGCTGTATGGGCTAATGAGACATGGGGTTCATATTGGAATTGGGATCCAAAAGAAACCTGGGCATTTATTACTTGGACCATATTCGCAATTTATTTACATATTAAAACAAATAGGAATGTTAGGGGTATCCATTCTGCAATTGTGGCTTCGATAGGCTTTCTTTTAATTTGGATATGCTATTTTGGCGTCAATCTTTTAGGAATAGGTTTACACAGTTATGGTTCATTTACATCGAATTAAATAAAACATTACCCCAAAAATAAAAGAATCCAAATAAAAAAGAATAGCATCCATATATAACTTCATATAAGTTCAGAAATAGAATTTAGTTTTAGTAGTAAATCATCAAGAACCTTTTGAATCAAGTAGTATAATGATTCAAAAGGTTCTCATAATACAAAGACCAAAGACGTCTGATTACAATTCAATTTAATTTTTTTTTTATTTCCTGAAAACTATCCATAAAAATAATTAGATAAAATGGATTCGACCTTGTCACTTGCTAATGAGAGCACAAAATCAGGATAAATCCCAATACCAATTATGGGTAGAAGAATCGAGATTGAAAGAAATAACTCTCGGGGTCCAGAATCAAAAAAAGACAAGTTTTTGACATTACTTAACTTGTATCCATAAAACATTTGGCGTGACATAGATAATAAATATATAGGAGTTAATATCATTCCAATTGCCATTACAAAAATAATTAAAATTTTTGAAATTACGAAATATTTTTGGCTGGTAATTATTCCAAAAAAAACAATTAATTCTGCAACAAAACCACTCATGCCCGGTAATGCAAGGGAGGCCATCGATAAGATAGTGAACATTGTAAATATCTTTGGAATGGAGATAGCCATTCCACCCATTTCATCAAGATAAACAAGCCGCATTCTATCATAACTCGTTCCTGCCAAGAAAAAAAGTGCAGCGCCAATAAAGCCATGAGAGATTATTTGTAAAATAGCTCCATTAAGTCCAGGATCCGTTATAGAACCAATACCTATAATTATAAAACCCATATGAGATACAGAAGAATAGGCTATTCTCTTTTTTAAATTACGTTGACCGGGAGATGTTGAAGCTGCATAAATTATTTGAATTGTACCGACTACCATTAACCAAGGAGAAAACAGAGAATGCGCGTGAGGTAATAATTCCATATTAATTCGAACCAACCCATACGCTCCCATTTTTAATAAGATTCCAGCGAGAAGCATACAGGTACTGTAATGTGCCTCGCCGTGGGTGTCAGGTAACCAAGTATGTAAAGGTATAATCGGTGATTTAACGGCAAAAGCAATAAGAAATCCAATATAAAATAGTATTTCGAGTGTGACAGGATAGGATTGATTAGCTAATAGTTCTAAATTTAATGTTGGTTCGTTCGAACCATATAAACTTATACCTAAAACTCCTATTAATAAAAAAATAGAACTTCCTGCAGTGTATAAAATAAATTTTGTAGCTGAATACAGACGCTTCTTTCCACCCCACATGGATAAAAGTAGATAAACGGGAATTAATTCTAATTCCCACATGATGAAAAAAAGTAAAAGATCCCGAGAAGAAAATGATCCTATTTGACCGCTGTACATTACTAACATCAGGAAATGGAATAATCGGGAATCCCGAGTAACTGGAAAAGCTGCTAAAGTAGCTAAAGTAGTAATAAATCCCGTCAGTAAAATCGTTCCTATAGAAAGTCCATCTATTCCCAGCCTCCAGTAAAAATCAAAAAAATTGATCCATTTATAATCTTCGGACATTTGAATTAACGGATCATCCATTTTAAAATTATAACAAAAAGCATAGGTTGTTATAAGAAGTTCTAAGATACAAATGCATATAGTATACCACTTGTTGATTTTATTTCCCCTGTGCGGAAGAAATAACATTAACGAACCGGCAGATATTGGAAAAACAACAATTATTGTTAACCAAGGAAAATCATTCGTGGTAAAGACAAGATACACCAGGTCCAAAGAACGCGTACTCAAAAAAATAAAAAAAAAAAAATATAATTTAACTTTTTTGAGTACGAGTACTTGTCAATAAAAAAATCAAATGTATTCTAAATTGATTCAAATGAGGTTTTCGGTAACGTATCAATAAGCTAGACCCATACTTCGAGTTGTTTCATGCCATAAATAAACGCGAACGCTTAAAAAATCCGTTGGACAGGCGGATTCGCATCTCTTACAACCAACACAGTCCTCGGTTCTTGGAGCGGAAGCTATTTGCTTAGCTTTACATCCATCCCAAGGTATCATTTCTAATACGTCTGTAGGGCATGCTCGGACACATTGAGTACATCCTATACAGGTATCATAAATTTTTACGGAATGTGACATAGGATCTATAGTTTTTTGAATGTCATAAATTTTCAATCTAGTAAACTTCTAACTAAATGATATATTAAAATACTAGATGAAGCAATGATTTTCTTTAATAGAATTTTGTAATTAATTCTGGCTCAGTTGATAAAAAAAGGGGCTAAAATACTTTGATTTCTTAGATTTTCACAAATAGAATCTAGTAAGTCATAACCTATTATATATATGCAAATTGAAACCTATAATTTTTTTTATGCTACTTATTTAATAAGGTCGATTGGTTGATCCGAGTTGATTTTCTGTTACGATAAATTGACGAGACTATAGCTAATCCAATAGCTGCTTCAGCGGCTGCAATTGCTATAACAAAAATGCAGAAAATATCCCCTTTTAGTTGGGAATTATCAAAAAAATCAGAAAATGTTACGAAATTCATATTAACTGCATTGAGTATAAGTTCAAGACACATAAGAGCCCTAACCATATTTCGACTCGTGATCAATCCATAAAGACCAATCAAAAATAAATAAGCACTCAAAACAAGTACATGCTCGAGTATCATTCAGCAACTCCTTATCAATTTTGATTCATTTCAAATTTAAATATGAATAATAAAAAAAATTCACCAGATTCAATCAACTAGAATATAACAAAAAAGTCCGAATAAAAACTATATTAGGCAAAAAAATTTTCAAATATATATCATCAAATAAAATCAAAAAATTGAGATTTAAAATATGAATATAGTATTCAATCAAATTGAATGAACAGAAAAAAATCTCATAACATACACAAAGTTTTTTTTGTCTTTACTAATTAGAACGTTTTTTATTGACGAGCCACAGAAATTGCACCTATCAAAGCAACTAAAAGAATTATTGAAATGAGTTCAAATGGAAGAAAAAAATCTGTTGATAAATGAATTCCTATTTGTTGACTATTACTTATTAAATCTTGCTCTAAAATCTGGTTTAATCTTGTAGTCCAAATAACCCCGTACCATGAAGTATCAAGAATAGTAGAAATTAATGAAAAAAGAAGAGTTGTACAAACCAATGCAGTAATCCCATCCCCAACAGTCCACAGAGTGAAATCTGTGGAATATTCTGAATCATTCATGAACATCACAGCAAATATGATTAAAACATTTATGGCCCCCACATAAATAAGGAGTTGGGCAGCAGCTACAAAATGGGAATTTGATAGAATATACAATAAAGATATACAAACAAGAACAAATCCTAAAGAAAAGGCTGAAAATATTGGGTTGGGAAGTAATACCACCCCCAGGCCTCCTACTAGAAGACCGAATCCCAGAAAAACTAAAAGAAAATCATGTATTGGTCCAGGCAAATCCATTATATTATTAAAATAAGAAAAAATTGAAATCCTTTTCATGACTTTATTAATTTAACCGGGGAATTTCTTTTTAATATGTTTCTAATATGTTTCTAATAGAGTAAAATTAGAATCTAATGGATATGAATTGATGTAGATACAATTATTAGTATTAGACAAGACAGTTTCACTTTTTATTCTAAAGTTTATTTTCAACCTAGCTATTTTAAGAAAGTAATTACGAATATATTATATTATATTAAAAGATATTAAACGGATGAGTCTTAAGACTTACTATTTTTATATAAATAAAATACAAGTTTTTTAGTAAATTCTTTATCTTTACTTTATATAATTCAACAGTTTTGAATTATTTTTTTAATAAAATTAATGGGTTTACCCATTTTTTGTTTGAGGGGAATTCAAAATTGTTCGAATAGTGTAATCGTCCATTACTGACATTGGTAAACGACCCAAAGCTATTTGATTATAATTCAATTCGTGACGATCATAAGTTGAAAATTCATATTCTTCAGTCATTGACAAACAGTTTGTTGGACAATACTCAACACAATTACCACAAAATATACAAATTCCAAAATCAATACTGTAATTAAGCAATCGTTTTTTTCTAATATTAGTTTCCAATTTCCAATCAACAACAGGCAGATCTATAGGACATACTCGAACACATACTTCACAAGCAATGCATTTATCAAATTCGAAATGGATTCGACCACGGAAACGTTCTGATGTTATTAATTTTTCATAGGGATATTGAATAGTTACAGGTAAACGATTTGTGTGGGATAAGGTAATCATGAAACCTTGACCAATATATCTTGCAGCTCGTAGGGTTTGTTGACCATAATTCATGAACCCGGTTATCATAGGAAGCATATTGTCATTATCTATGAATAATTTTCTCTTTGTTTCTTTCTCTTGTTTAAAATAAGTATTCGATTCATTTTCAATTTAGAGTGAAAGGAGTTGGAAAGAAGTTGTTAATAATAGATTACCAAGGGAAATGGGTAAAAGAAATTTCCATCCAAGATTTAATAGTTGATCCATTCTTAGCCTAGGTAAAGTCCATCTTGTTGCGATAGAAATGAACAAGAACAAATAAGTTTTAGCTAATGTAATAAAGATACCAATTGTTGTTCCAAAAACGGGATCCCTTTTAAATAGCTCCAGAATAGATATATACGGAATAGAAATATTCCAACCGCCTAAGTATAGAATTGTTACAAATAATGAGGAAATTAATAGATTTAGATAAGAAGCAACGTAAAATAAACCAAATTTGATACCTGAATATTCAGTTTGATAACCTGCTATTAATTCTTCTTCCGCTTCTGGTAAATCAAACGGTAACCTCTCGCATTCCGCTAAGGAAGAAATTAGAAAAATGATAAAACCTATAGGTTGACGCCACAAATTCCATCCCCAAAAACCATATTTTGATTGTGCCTCAACTATATCAACTGTACTTAAACTGTTAGATAATCCTAGTCGGTGATAACATTACTATTCTCACCGCTATTACAAAACCGTACATGAGGTCTTGGCCTCATACGGCTCCTCGGGGGCCGTAAATAAATCTAAGGACCAGATTAGTATTATTTCGTATTATTTAGATGAATATGATATGTTCTAAAATAGATTAATATTATAGAAATATATCTGGAGGTCTCGAATTATACCAATGGAATTCTGTCTGCTCAAATTCTAAGAATAAAAAAAGCGCTTCGGAATTCATCTCATCCTTTACAAATTTTAATTTCTATTTGTTGAGTAATAACTTAATCCTTTAATAAAATACTCCTTGTAAAAAAAAAGTATTTCCGCCCGTCGTGGTTTTCAATTACGAAAAAGAATTAGACATCCTATTAGTTTATTATTCATGACAGAAATGAAATTCTATTTTATTTTCATATAGTTCGAACTATATGAAAATAAATCTCCTTGTTTCGTTCCTATTCTTCTGTCTTTTTTAGAAAAAAAGTCGGTGGACTTAAAAAATAAAGGATTATTTCGTTTCTGATAGTCATTACATTTATCGGTGGATAGGAGCATACTCTGAATCGGAATCTTGGGGAGTACTGCCTGATCATTTCTACTAACTTCAAGCCCCAATTAACCTTCTTGTTTTTTGTTATCTTATGTTATGCATAAATATCCTTTTCAATTTGCTTAATCTCTATATACAAATTCTTTGTGTATTTTGGTGTTTCTAACTATCCACTCATTTTTACCTAATTCTAATTGCCGCTCACTTTGTAATACATGTATGTTAATCTATATAACTCAGAATAACTCAGAGTGAAAACGTCATACGGTTAATATTTTTAACCCGCTTCAAGGCAGGATGACCAATCAACCAACCATGGGGTAAAGTGATTCTTACGTTATGTTTCTTTCCGTTTAACCTTTGTACATAGGAAATGAGACTCAATTTCTCTTTTTACTGCTAATTTCTGAGCAGTTTTTTTTCACTCATATATAACTATCAAATTCCTTTTATTATTATTAATATTCATCCCAAAGAGAAATATATATATTCCATTTTTTAACTTAATTCGTTTAGAAGAAACGGAATAGTCAAAATAAACGTTTATGTTTCAACGAATCGCACGTAGAGATATTGATAAAACACATAGAGTTAATGGTATTTCATAACTAATCGATTGGGCAGCAGCTCGCAGACCACCTAAAAAAGAATATTTATTATTTGATCCATATCCTGACATAAGAAGTCCAATTGGAGCAATACTTGAAATAGCAATCCATAAAAAAATACCGATATTGAGATCCGCTAAAACAAGGTGATTGCTAAAGGGAATTACTGAATAACTTAGTAAAATTGAGATAACTGCGATAGATGGTCCAATACTAAATAAAGGAGTATTTCCTCTAGATGGACGAAGGTCTTCTTTGAAAAGTAGTTTTGTCCCGTCAGCTAGAGCTTGAAGAATTCCCAACGGGCCGGCGTATTCAGGTCCAATACGTTGTTGTATCCCTGCAGATATTTCTCTTTCTAACCACACAATTACTAATACACCTGTTATGATTCCCAATACAAGAGAAAATATAGGGACAAATATCCATACGAGTCCATAGACCTCTTTTAAAGATTCCAATCTAACAAAAGAATTTATAGTTTCTACTTCTGTTGCATAAATTATCATTTTAACGATCAACTTCTCCCATAATTATATCTATGCTACCGAGTATCGTCATAATATCAGCCAATTTCATTCTTTTAACTAGTTCAGGAAGAATTTGCAAATTAATAAAACCTGGTGGTCGGATTTTCCATCTCCAAGGAAAACCACTTTGATCTCCTATGAGAAAAATTCCCAACTCCCCTTTTGGAGCTTCAACTCTTACATAAAGTTCTTGTTTCGATAATTCAAACGTAGGAGAAGGTTTTTTACTAATGAATCGATATTCAAAATCATTCCATTCTGGATTCCTTTTTCTATCAAAGTCTCTGCTTTCTAAATTCTCATAGGGACCCCCTGGAAGTCCTTCCAGAGCCTGTTGAATAATTTTGATGGATTCTGTCATTTCGCTAAGTCGTACTAAATAACGAGCTAATGAATCTCCTTGTTTTTGCCACTGAATTTCCCATTCAAATTCATCGTAAGACTCATAACGATCAACTTTACGAAGATCCCATGGTATTCCGGATGCGCGCAGCATTGGTCCGGATAAACCCCAATTTATTGCTTCTTCCCCATCAATAATTCCAACTCCTTCAACTCGTTCTAAAAAAATAGGATTTCGTGTAATTAGTTTTTGATATTCAACAACCTCTGTTAAAAAATAATCACAAAAATCCAAGCATTTATCTATCCAACCATAAGGTAAATCAGCCGCTATTCCTCCAATACGAAAAAAATTATGCATCATTCTCATACCGGTGGCAGCTTCGAATAGATCATATACAAACTCTCGTTCTCTGAAAATATAGAAAAAGGGAGTCTGGGCCCCAATATCTGCCATAAAAGGGCCGAGCCATAACAGATGAGAAGCTATACGACTCAATTCCAGCATAATTACTCTTATATAGCTGGCCCTTTTCGGAATTTGAATATTTCCCAATTGTTCTGGTCCATTTACTGTTATTGCTTCTGTAAACATAGTAGCTAAATAATCCCATCGCGTTACATAAGGTAAATATTGTATAATTGCTCGATTTTCTGCAATTTTTTCCATTCCTCTGTGTAAATAACCCAATATGGGTTCACAGTCAACAACATCCTCACCATCGAGAGTAACAATTAAGCGAAGAACACCATGCATAGATGGGTGGTGAGGTCCCATATTGACTATCATAAGATCTTTTCCTGTAACTGGTCTCTTCATAAGTTTTTCCTTTATTCGTTTTGGCATGAATTAGATTACTGAAAAAGAAGTTTATCAAAAATTCAAGATCAAAAAATTAACTAATTCACAATTTTGGAATTTACCGAGTTTTTAATTCCCGAATATTCAACTGATTTATTAATTCTTTATAACGTACTCTATTTTTTTTTGACAAATAAGCCAACAGTCGTTGACGTTTTCCCAGAATTTTTCGTAGACCCCTCTGAGATAAAAAATCTTTTCTGTGCAATTCCAAATGGGAAGTAAGCCTTCGTATCTTATTAGTGAAACTTAATACTTGAAATTCAACTGATCCCCTGTTTTCTTCTTTTTTTTCTTGAAATGAAATGAATGAATTTTTTATCATAAAAAGAAATCCTTCCCTTTTTAATATGAATTGAAAAATATGAATTTTACTGATCAGTAATAATAATGGTAGTTTTTTTGTATTTTTTTGTACAAGGATCCGAATTTCATTATAAACTTTGTAATTCTTTATTTTATCAAAAAAAGTCTAAGTTTCGATTTAAACAAGAAGGGTTCTGTTAATTTATTTATGGATCTGCTCTGATTGGTATCTATGTCATTGATTAAATGAATCTCATGTATAAAGATTGAATTTATAAAAATTCCTCATATTTGTGCATACAATTGTTTTCATATAACTTAACTTATATATTATATATAGTCAAAAGATAGTAAAAAGGATCTATCATTAATGAATTTGAAATCGTGTATACATATGTATTCTTATCATACTGAAACGATTTCCGTTAGTAGTATTAAACCAATAGCGATTCATACAAGCTAAATCTTCTAATCGAAAATTGGGCCAAAGAAAGGATTTTAATTTAATTAGGGTCTTTTTATCCTTATCAAGATCTTTCTTTTTATGTAAAACTGTGATCAAGTTTTTAATATTCTTATCAAATCTTGAGTTTCTATCCTTCGCATTTTTTTTTTTTAAGTTGAAACAAATTAGAATTCGAAATTCTCTACGTCGTTTAGGGGATAGAATGTTTTCAGGGATAAAGAAATCATAATTGTTTTTTTTATCAATATAGCTTTTTTTTTTGTATCTTTTACTTATTTTGGGTTTGTTTTTATGAACTAATGAAATACCTATTGTTCTATATATAATAAGCTGTCCATCGTTTTTTACAGATAAACGGACAGGTTCAACAATCAATATTCCTTTTTTCATTAATTTTGTAAAAGTGAAATTCTTCTCAATCATTATAATATCTAGGCTAAGCTCTCCTCTTTCAATACAAGATATGGTTATCTCGTTTGGATTTTTTAGTCTAACCAAGAGACAGTATACTTTTATATTGTTGATAATTTTTTGATTCAAAAAACAGTTCCATCGCAACTGAAAACGCGAATACCTTGTGAGAAATAAATCAAGTTCCGCTTCGGTATTACTTTTGTATTGTTTTTTATTTTTACGTTTTTTTATCTTCGATTCTGCATAATTTTGGTCAATATTTTTTTCTTGGTTTAGTAGAGCTGATTCAGGATTTCTTTGTTTTTCGTTATCTGATTCAAGCTCCCCTTGACCCGCCAATTCGTTTTCTTCTTTATTTAGATTATAAAACTGAAGGGATCCTTTTTCGTTTGATGATATAAAACCTTTATTCTTTAGAGTGATCTTTTTATTAACATGTTTTTTTTCATTAAAATTGAAAAGAAGTAATTTAATTGGTATGACCCACGGTTTCGTTTTATAGGTACTAGAAAAAAAGACAAATTCAGGAAAAAAAAAAAATTCAAAATTTGTTAGCCGACGATTTAGTATTTCTTCATTCATTCCCATCCAATCAAAAAAGTTTCTTTTTTGATTGGCAAGATACGTCTTAGTTATTTTATCAATTTTTTGATAATTCTGAACTTTAGTCCTACTATCTTTTTTTTTACTCTTGGTATCAACCCAGGGCCTCATATTGACTTTTTTTCTAAACAAAAAGTTGAGAATTCTCCAATCCAAATATTTTCTATGCCCAATTTCCCCTATAACCCGAATATTATATTTTTCTAGAAAAGAAGAGACTAAACAATTATCTAGAGCAATGCCTATAGACATGTCAAACATTTTTTCTCTAGAATTAATAGATTTGTAGCAAAAAAGATTATATTGATAATCTTTTTTAAATTTCAGTTTTGGATTTAATAATGAGTTGTCCTCAAAAAAATTTTGTTTTTTGTAATTATCAAATTTATTTTTTTCATATGAATCCGTTTTGATTAAACTTTGATTTAGAACTAGAGAGTCCTGGTTTATTTTCTTTTTCCACCTTTGGGTTATTAATCTAGCCCATGCAACCTGAGGTAAATTGTATTGAGAATTACTTCGTAACCAGTGTTTCCATTGATTTACTTCGGAATTTAAAAAGGTTTTATCTTTCAGTTCATAATCAAAGATTCCCTGTTCTTGAACCAAATCCTTTATTTGATTTTTAACAAAAAAGGATGTTATGCATATGTTATATTCAAGAACAGCTTTTAATTTAGAAAAGTTACTAACTTGAATTTGTGATAATTTGTAAAATACATATGCTTGTGATAAAGAGCATAGGTCATAACTAAAAAATTTTTTTTTTGATATTAAATTTTTTATAGTCGAAATAAAAAAAATGGTATTTTTTTTATTTTTGTTTTTTTCTCCATTTTCTTCATTCTTGTAAATATAAATAGATTTCTCAAGAATTTCTTTTGTTGATTCAAAAAAAAGTTGTGTAGTAATTCTTGGAATATTAATGATACCTAGAAAAATAGTTATAAATAGTTGTTCAATGAAAAATTGAAAAAAAAAAAAAAATTT